GAGAATCAGTGGAAATGCCGGGGGTTCCCCAAGTCAGCAATAGCAAGTCTGCAAGACATAGCCTCAGACTCCTGGTCTGAGGTCTCATTTGTCGTCTTTTGCAAAGACGGGAGTCAACCTCTACGGTTCGGTTCGTAAGGATAAAGAAGAAAAAGGCCCCCAATGAAAGTAAGCAATAGAGAGTAAGCGAAAAGCGCTGATTCTGTTCTATACAAAAGCATGACAAATCGCCTAAGACAAACTGGTGCTCGACGTGTAGACCGATGACTTTCTGATTGTGATGTACCTGATCCTAACGACATCAATGGTACTCTCGTCTATTCTGCCACAGATGCTCTTTTTTTTTTTAGTGCTTTTTTTCTTTCTGACACTATCACATCTAATGCTTGCTGAAAAGCAACCTCTGCGATGATGCTCTTGCAAACCTTCCTATGACTGAACGAGAGCCTTTTTCAACTTTCCCACTAACAGAGAATCTTGGGAGGAAAATCGAAGCCCTGTCTGTTGCCCGGCGTAGCTGTAGGTTGATGTTATGGTCCAACCGGATGCTAGGAGGTGCATAGTTGTTGGCCCAGTCAGTCCGACCTGTGTACAGTCTCGCCTTCAGTCAATATGAACGATAGAATATTTTTTATATTGACTGCATGACGAACCAACCTTTTTGGCATGGAGCGGCTCAATTCCTCTCTATTAGCGCAAAGGTTAATGAGTGCCCTATCCCTTTGATTTTTCATGTACTTACTCTATATGGCCTTGGTCTCGTTTGTCTCACTCTTTCACACTAGTCGAGGCAAGCAATTCTTACTCCGAAAAAAGAAGACTGTGACGACGCTTTTTTTTTAGAGGCGTGTAGAATGACGACGATCTTCTAGCCACGGCGCTATGACTCGATTACTGATGGCATAGTTAGTAGCCTTTTATGGTCCACGATTCTCCGTACAATCTTATGTATTATTAATACATTGATAAGTTGACGTGGTCATTTCTAGTGCTGGATTCTTGGTAGGCCTTCTCTTCCTGGGGAATGGGGAAAGGAATCATGTTCTATTCGTTCCTTCAGCAATAAGGAGAGGGGCAGGAGGGTTCTTTCCTTTTTTATTTAAGCCTTAGCCGAGAGGAGAAGAGACCTTCTTTTTGAGCTTGGATCTAGCTTTGATCTTTGCTGACCGATATCCTTAGTCTTGATGCTAACATCTTAAGCCTGTGTACACGGCTTCTTATTCACTCTTTCTTTGGTAAAATTGTTTACCGATCTTCTTCGGAATATGGCTCTCGGTCTACGACATCATGATCACCTACCCTCGATATACTTATAAAAGTATATATTAGTATCCATTAGGTTCACTCCCTTGAAGAGACGATTGGAGCATTCCTGTTTTCAACTGACCAAAAGGAGCCCCATAGAGAGTAAGCTTTAGAATTGTTTACTTACTTGCAAAAACTTGGTCCTAATCCGGGAAGATGATCACGAAGATCTTTGACGTGTAGACCAAAAGTCGGCTAATCCTTTTTTTTCTTTGATTCTTTTGACGGTACGGATAGTGCTATTCCTATTCGGTTACACAGGGCTTGCTTGACTCTTTCTTTTCTTTCTAGCACTTATAGTTATTTGTCGTCGTCTGAAACTTTCAAGTCTTGATGCTTTCCCCAGCCTTCTTTCATTCCGGTCAAAGTTGGATTATCGGTTAAGGTCGAAGAAAGCCCTTTCGGTGCCCCCTTAAGAGAGAGAAAGGACTGACGGCCCACTTGTCGCATAGGAAAGAAGAAACTTGTCATCAATGCCGTCGAAATCGATCGAGTATTTCGGAATCTACAGAAAAAACAAAGTGAACGGTCCGTGCGTCGAGTGTAGTACCCGTTACTATCTTCCTCTATCTATACCGTAATCGGGCTTAGGCGAAATGAGGCTTGACTATGGACCGAGATCCGTTTCATCTATCCCCTGCTTTCTTCTCTCTTTCGGTCAGAGCATGGTCTTACCAGTCGGCTATGTAACGGGAGTGAGCCATACGGGTGCTACCTAGCTGAAAGTCATCATGTGAGGTATACTTTCACCGATCAATCTACGGAGAGTGCCTCGATCCATCATTATGTAAGGGAGCCAGCCAAACCAAAAAAAAGGAGTAAGCGCTAAAAGGAGCAAAAAAGAGTAAGCATAGAGGGAATGACTAGTCGAATGCCAAAAGAATCAAGCTAAGGCCAGGCAATCAAAGTCAAGCGAGTCAGGTGCATTAATAAAAAAAATCCGTTTTAGTTCCCACCCCAAAAAAGTAAGCTTACTGTTAATTACTATCCTTTGGTCAGTCGAGCCCAGCGAGGAAAGATGCAGCGACTAAGCGAACAAGGCCAGAATAGTAAGCAAAGATGCTAAAATCCCCGCTTTGGACCAGAAATAGTGGTAACCCCATCGGCGGTAAAAGTAGGACAGACCCATTTTCGTGGGTCAACAAGACAAAAATAGGCTCTCATTGACTAGCAAAGGGTTCAGAAAGCACAGTGGTCTCAACAAGAGGATAAGAGGCGGGTGTAGTTCAGTCTGGACTTGGTACGTGCAGTAAATAGTTCGACCGTTGTCAGTCAAAAAAAAGTGAGATTCTGGTTCCAATCTGATGTCGATAACAGATCTTTCCCTAATTCTGCTATGCATGACTGACGAAAGAGTGCCTGCTTTATTAACTGCTTCATATAAGTATATATATAAAGGTGATGTATATCCGCTCGTCTTGCATTCTTTTTTGAGCACGGAGCTCCTCAACCTTAGTTTTTAGCACTAGAAGGCTCACGAGTGGTTGATTCTCTCCTTGCACTAACTGACCTTTCACTAGGGAAAAAAAAATCTCCTTTCGAAGTAGTAAGTCATCTCCCAACTCAAGATGATAAGGCTGAGGTGAACCCAACAGTCCTCTAGCCGAAGCCAGCCAAAAAAAGAGTAAGCCCTGCCAAAAAGAGCCAAAGGAGAGTAAGCTTTAGAGGATAGATAGAGCTTATAGATAGAGCTTTAGGAGTATAGATAACGGCTTAATTGCGGAGTGCTCTCACCCGATTCCCAATAGGCACAGATAGGTTACTTTTCTTCTCTGATCCATGGCCTTCTGCTCAAGTATCTCTTTTGGCTGAATTCCTGGCACGTTTTCGTATGTCATCCTTCTGTGAATCAAAGCCCTCTTGCTCTTTTGCTCGTCTAAAGTTGACGTCAATGGTGACTTAAAAGCTAGAAACAGCGTCCTTAGCAAGTGGCCCATATGGTTCAGTTCAAAGTCTAACTCACAAAGCCAATGTTCGTACGCTTTCACTGAAAGCCGACCGGAGTGAAAAGGCAAACTCTCCGCATTTCCCGTTCTCCTGTGAGAGTAGTATAGTATAGTATAGACCCATTTCTCAGCTTTCGCTTCCTCCTTTTATTGGTCTTCTCGGATGGGAAGGAGTCGGTTAGTTAAGTGTGCCAACATGCCGCTTTTTCCTTTTTTCTATACATAACTTTATTGGTGAACTAGAGAGAGGACCTATTTGAATAACAAGAAGGCGGATGAGTTAATGGGAGTCCTATAGTTCTACCAACCGCAGATGAATGGGAAGATGCACACAACGAAAAGAGAAAGGATATGACTTTGCACCCTAGTTCCTGAGCTTAGGGTCATCTTTCTTCTCTCATTGTACTGAACTTGCCGTATCGGAGTCTATTTCTTCTCTCGTTTTTGGCAACCAATGTTTCTGCTTTTCTTGGTGAACCAGATGCTGCAGACTTGCTCGTCTATTTCATTGACCGGGAAGAACCCTAAGTGAGAGGATGAGAGGGAAGTGGCTGTATTCACTAACTTTATCCAGCCCTGGTCTTGGCTAACAACCCTATCTCGAAGACTGCTTTGGCGGTGGGGCATTTGTCTGTTCTGTGTAAGCAGTTTATTGATCTTCGGCATATGGCTGAAGTCGACTTCAAGCTAGAGGAGGTGCCCAGTGGTTTAGTCTGGGTCTAGCGAGCCAATTGGTGCGAGGTTCTTCCTGCCCAACAGTTAGAATCCTATCGTTCGAAGACCCACTCCACAAGATGATGTCTCCACGGCAAACTATTCCTTGCATTCAAATGCGAGTCAGAAAGTGGTGAACCGAGATCTAGCTTCTCGTGATCAGAAGGAGAAGTTAGCCCGTAACAGTGGCTTTAGCCGAACAATTCATTAGTTTTAGAGCCCTACTACCTTCCATCATAGATTAGGAAAAGGGCTCCTCCCCACTGATGAACAGATGTCCACCCAGCGAGAAGATGCCTTTAAAAGGATGATTCCAGCCCCCCTGAAATATCTTTCTCCCTTGTTGCATCCGAGGAAGTCAAGCAAACACAAATAAGAATCCTGGCTTTCAAAAATGAAGTGGGAATGCCATCTTCTCCCGATGAGCCAATGTTCCGCTTTCCTCGACTAGTTATGCCATTCAAAGTCGTTAGACTGAGTCAAGATTCTACCTAAGCCGAGAGCAGTAGTCTTCTAAATCTCGTTTTTATCAACCTTACAGATGATGGACTTTAGACGGGAAAGCTTGGTCTATTTCAAGAAGGGCATATTTGCGGCTACTAGAAAAGCTGGTTCCGTCTTTCGCAGTATAGGTAGAAGGGTAAAAAAGAGGATAGGGGTTCCTCAACCACTACCTCGCCAGCTGGTAGGATGAATGTGATGGTAGATGGGCACTAGCAGTCAAGATTCATGGTCGACAAAACAACCCTTCACCTTGCCTTCTTTTCCTCGTTGAATTTCTACCCATGGAGGGGGCAGGGCCTCCGTGACTACGTTGTACCACGCTTGCTTGTTCCACTCGCTTTACCTTAATGCTCGTTAAGTGCCTTATTGTTTGTGTCTTACACTTCTGGAAGTGGAGATGGGGTTTGTGTGAATTCAAGGGCAAGAAACCAGAATGCCGCTGACACTTCGTTCTTTCTTTATCGTTATCACAGTGGGTTCTGTCTTTATCGATTTTGTTTGATCGATGCGATGAAGGACAGGCTTATCGGATCTGACTCGGCTTCAGACCTGGTTGTCTGTCTGCTTCAGGAAGAGTGAGTTCACTACTTAGCTAGCTAGTTGTCTTAAACACCAAAACCTGGCAACACGACTTCTTTACGGGAAGCTTATGATCGTGATCGTCTGAATATGCTTGAAGTGCCGAGTTGTCTGTCTTCCTTTTGAGATGCCCGGCTTATCTACCCGTCAATCTTAGCCGGCAAGCCAGAGGAGCCTGAAGCCGAGGATATAAGCACTAAGAGAAGGAAGAGGTAGTAAACTACTGGGTTAGTCGCACCCCCTGAACGAACGTTGTAAAGTCACTCTTCCTGAAGCAGACATGCCACTTTCTGAGTCCTCAGGTACAAACGAGCAAGCGAAGGTGAAAAGCCTATGTTATGTGAGTACCTTCAAAAAAACGTATTTCAAGTCGCAAGCAGCAAGTTCAGAAAGGAAGGCCCGACCGAAGAGCCGGAAGCCTTCGCTCGTTGCTTTTCATCCGATCTATGCCGTCTCTTGCTGGGAAGCAGCTCCAAAGCCTACGCTTACACCCTTCGACCATCCTGAACCCGTCTACTCCTACAATGGTCAACCCTCCAATAGTTGTGGAAAAGCCTAGTCCTCCTGCTCTTTCAAGTCAACACCTTCTGGTAAGGGCCCGTGATGATCAGAGAAGCCAATTCTTATGTCTCTCATCAATCAACTCCCACTCCTACACATATTCCCTCTACCGTTCCCTCCCCGATAGAGCATACCATCCCCGTCGTTCCAAGTCATCATCTCCTTCAAATTCAAAGATTGGTACTTCCGCCTTACCAAGACGGATTTCCTCAGAAAAGAAGCCAGAGCCCACGTATGACATCCTCACTCAGCTAAAGAAGACACCTGCACATATCTCCCTTTGGGATCTTCTGCACTCATCTTCCAAGCATCGTGATTGTCTTCTGAAATTCCTTCAAAAGGTTCATGTTTCCAAAGAGGTTGAGCCCGAAATGCTGGACACCATGATCAATCTCATGAAGGCACCTAAAGTCTTATCTTTCTCTGACGAGGAAATGAAAGTCGGAAATTGTGATAAACCCAAGCAGCTGAACATCACTGTACAACATCGTGATTTTCGAGTCCCATTGGTGCTAATCGATAACGGTTCCGCCCTTAATGTGTGCCCACTGAGGACTGCCACCAGGATGGGAGTAGACCCGACCTCCTTTAGACCAAGTTCCTTAATCGTCAGAGCCTTTGATAATTCTAGGAGAGAGGTCATTGGAGAGGTTGACTTAGACATCACTATTGGGCCAGCAACGTTCGCTGTTACCTTCCAGGTCTTAGATATCCAAACCACGTTTCACCTTTTGTTAGGAAGACCATGGATCCATGATGCCCGAGTTACCCTCCACCAGAGACGGACATTCCCGTATGGAGATCAAATTGTGGTTGTCCTAGCGGAGCCCGACCCAGTACCACCTCCCGACAATGGAATAGCCGACGCGGCCCTTCAAGTCATATGAGAATCAATTTCGTATGCAACAAAGGTATAGCAAGGGGCGTGTCTGATGAAAAGTACCATCGGTACGTAGATGAGACAACACCCCCATCGCCCAATCGTGCAAAGGCCTGAGCAAAATGAGTGGGGATGGCGGAGATCCGCACCCTGCCCCTGCAGTGTCCGTCAGAGCTTGACTAGCTGTCCCTCTCGGGCTTACCGCCCATTTAGACCTGTTCGTTCAGCCGAGCAAACTAGGGAGATGTCAAACCAAATTCCTTGTCTGAAATGGCGACGTTAGTGAGCTGGTTAAAATGCATGGAGTGAGTGTGAAAAGCTTCATGAGGCAGAGGGAGAATGGCATAAGTCTTTCGCTGTTGAGGTGCAGTTCTAATGTAATGAGGGATTTCCAACCGGAGATTGTAGAAAGACGGTAAGGGCTACCCATTAGTACCGTGTACGTAGTTGTTAAGATGAAGCTTCGTTTGGTGTTGATTCTAGACTAGACTGGAAATAACCCGATGAAACTGACCTGCTTTCCTTTTCTTCATCGGCTCTATCTAATCCAATATATTATGTGAATGGTCTCGAAGGGGTATGAAACCTTACCCAAGGCACGAAGTACTCTAAAACGGGTACCTGAGCACAATACTGAATAGGAAAGACCTTCCCGGGATGTACCGAAAGATGGAGATGCTGCATCGAGACAGTCAGACTACCGAGGAACCGCTACTCCATACCACGCTGACCAAGACACGGCCGCGAGAGAGGAGGCAAAGCACGCGATCAGCACTACGACTTCAGCTACCTGATCAAAGTATGAAAGCTGGAATCGCGCCTAGTGTATCCCAGCTATATATCTAGTTTTGGCCACATGGATATAAAGAAAAAAGCCTACACAAGACTTTGGGTTCACTTTGGCCCTCGTGGAAAGGACCTATGTGAACGAGGCGAATAGACTCATTTGGAGGACTTAAGCAAACTTCATCTTTTGGTCAAAACGACAGACTACAGACCCGCCTCGGTGCGGGAGCCGCTCGCACCCACTAGAGACTTTAAATGATAGTATTGATTACACCAGATATGGGGAGAAGTCTCCATTTCTCCTCACGTCCCGTCTGTTGGCGGAAGGCACGGTCCAAGAGAAACTTCAACCTTCAGAGCTTTATCCGCTATCGAGACCGTTTTCTTTCCTCACTCTCCAGGTGAGATAGCTGATACGCCCTTAATCGGCCGCCAAAGATGTCGCTAGATCGGGGATCGGTTGAAGCTGCACTCTTGTTTTGCCTCGGTCTAGCCGCGTTTCGGAAAATGTGACATTTTTTAGAAAAAGATAAGCTTTTGGTCAAGTGTTGGAAGGGGCTCCCATCCCAGAGTGTGAAAGCACTCGGGAGAAGGGAATCGACAACACAACAGAAGCTGCCCTTTCTTTGGTTTGGTAAGAAGCTTCCTAAAGTATGTCGATTTGTGGTACGGTCAGTTCACTCGAATCCACTGACTTCATGCACGGGGACTCGACCATCAATCCTTTCTTGTGACGAGCTGTGACTGGGTGCTCTGAAACCGGCTTTTAAGGAGGGGCAGTGGGGTAAGGTAATTGAAGTAACTAGCCAGTATTAAGATTAGGCATAAGCATAATAAACTGATGCATCCGAAGACGCTGAATCTAGAATAGAGGCTGTTGGCTCGGGTGGGAAAGCAAAAGAAGCAAGAGAGCCTTTTTCCGGGAAGGAAGGGACGGGTCCTTTCTCGTGCCTAATGCCTAAGCGGGAGCGCCTCTCTGTCTGCTACTTTTAACTATTCCTCTAGCTGGACTTGAGGCTTTCCTCGAAACTATTCCGAAGAAAAGAATGAAATTTCTATGGATAGGTTGTAAGCATATGAGAGAAAGGCGGATAAAAGGCGGCGCGTTTTGACCCTAAATAAAGTTCTTAATCTTGCCCCAAGCAGGCTTTAGAAGGGTGTTTTTCGTGGAAGGTAGAAGCCTTTCGGGCTGAATAGTGGCGGTGAGAGGGTGTAGTAAAGGAGGTGGGCTTAGAGCCAGCAAGCAAAGTAAGGCAAAGCTTTATCGCGAAGAGGGCAGATGAATGAATGGAATGATGAAAGAAGGCCGGTCGGTCTAAAGATTTTGAATAAGCCTTTTTCCTAGGGTTAAGGTTCCCGTTTCCGATTCATGTCTGGACCTTCCTGTATCAATCAATACCGGGGCAGTTTCAGCATCATCCGAGGAAAGAGACACTTACACAGAAGTTGAAGCTAGGGCTACAGCTTTAGCAAGAAGGCTATAGGCTTACTAAGAAAGCAAGCATTGAAAGACGCGCACCTCGAGCAGAGCCCTAAGGGAGGACAAGGTTGGGGAAAGATTTGACCAGCTGAACTAAGAGCGGTGAGCCCATTCGGTCATCCGGTCAAAGATGCCCAGGTTGGGTTAACCTTAACAGCTATTTGAAAGCCCATACTCGCTTATGCCACGAACCGCAAGCCTAGAGCTGCGCACACAATCAGGCAGCGGAAGACCTGGTTATATACTAAAGTTGTAGATTAGAATGTTATGGTCGTTCAAGCCGTAAGAAGCAAGCTCTGGTCCCTATTCCATGCGCTGCCAGACACACGGACTTGGGTATAGAAGGGAGCTAACCACGCTTACACTAAATCACATAATTAAGGAAGGGATTGGGAATGCTCAAGCCCAAAACCTCCACTCCAAGCCAAATCAGCCCTGCGCGATTAAAGCCATCTTTGGTAGAATCTCGAATCGAAGGCCTGGGTTAAGCATTCCTGGATTGAATTTCACCTACCACTGGAAATACCCCTCGATGGTCAGAATGCACCATATGGTTATGCGTCCGTAGATATATAAGACCCGCCATATTAGGGCGAAATAAATTTCCATTTCAGTCCCATGCATCGTCCACAGAATAAGACTACCAACGAAAGGATTCAATACTCCACCACCTCAGACAACCTTACCTTACATACGCTAATTATGTGTTCCAGTTCCGTACCGATAATCAGGAATCAAGTTGTGGTAGCTGATTCATATGCTTCATCAGCTGATTCTCCAATTGCTGCAGATTCGGCTTAAGCTTCTGATTCTTCATACGTTGGATTGGGAATTGAAACTAAACCCACTGCCCTAACCTTACCAACCTTTACCGACCCCACCCGCCTCCTTCTTTAGGGAACAAGTCCTTGGCAAAGATGGTACCGAACCCGACCTATCCGGAAGAAATGATCCCATCGATTCTCATTCTCAAGCTGAAGCATCAAAAATTAGTACTTCTGAGAGAGCTACCTTCGCTGATGACAAAGACAAAGGGGCAAGGATCTCGTGGAAATGTCCCACCAACAAATAGAAAGAAGGTTAGCCCGAGAAAGCACCTTGGTTTAGGTTCTTTTTCATTGGCATGTGATAGGACGGGGTTGAGAATTGGGCGGCCTGCCGTATTCAAGAGCTTTGCCTTCTATCTCCTCATTGGCTAGTCCCAAAAACCCACCTGGCCATCCTTCTTCGTAACAGGGACTATGTTAGCAAGCCAATCTGGATATTTTTCGACCTCTTCCTTGATTTTCAACATCCACTCGGGTCTCAATCTCCTCAACTTCTGCTTTACGGGCTTGCTACCCGGGAATCACTCGCCCTAATGATTAAAGAAGGAGAGGCTTAACAGACACTTAATTGCTTCTTTATCGACTTTAGTCCGAAGGTCACTCGTTGGAGGCATCACATACTACTCTTACTAGTCTCTTCCTAAGGTTACTCAAGGGAGGCATCACAGACACTGACTTGTATTTCTTCCCAGCTCTTAGTCCTGACTTGCCCTTATTACGAAAGCGAAAGCCTACGCTAGCTTAAGATAGGTCTGCGCTTCTTGCTTTAGTGGATAGAGAAAGCGCTTCGCCATAAGGAAAGGAAAGAAATGGACTAATTATAGTAACGTTAGGAGAACACCCCTGCTGTCCCTTGCCTCTGCCTTCTTGTGTATGCTTGGAAGCGGTAGGTTAGGGCATCTCTCATGAGAGCGAGCAGCTTTGCTTTGCTCGAGACCGGCTCTTCTGACAAAAATCAAAACATTGCTATTGCTTGAGCTCTAGCTCGAGTGTGAGTTTCACAGCAAAGCTAAAGCTCTGAGTAAAGTATGAGTTCTAGCTTGGGCTTTTGCACCAGCTCTAGCTCTGGGCTCTAGTTTGAAAAGCTCTTGCTTGGGCGAACAGCCCTAATCTTTTTTCCTTATACCCCTCCCCTTTCCAGTTCGTCTATTTTGCGACGGGTCAACTTCACTCGGTTGGGCGTGGTAGTTAGCGCGAGTTTTCCTTTCCATCTACTTCCGCAGAGCCAGGTTCCATCCTGGCTGACCCTGCCTCTCACTTTCTTGTTAATGAGTTTCTTTGTCAGTCAGCCCCCCAAGTGATTCCGGCTTTCTTGATTCCAGGATCCCTAATCGTAAACCAGTGAGGTGGGGTGGAGTCGTGCCGTGGGTCAACCTGTGGTGCGTTCCCTACTTCGGCGGACCGCACTTCAACCAACAGAAAGGGCCCGCCTTCTATTCAAAAGGCGAGCATCTGGTCTTTCGGTTCGATCCATATTCCGCTCCATTGATGAAAGGGTCGGTCCCCCTATCAATTCTCAATCTATTAAGGGATGTCGGTGAAGTAGTCGACCAGTTGTACGGTCTGAAGGAAGCAGACATCTGGAGAGACAGACTGTTCGACATTAAGACATTAAGGGGTCCAAAAACGATGAAGAAAATCGGGTTCATTCCTATTTCATGTCTGGTTTAGACGGTCGATGCGAATGTCCTGCAACGTTCGATGAAGCTTTGAATAGAGCGCTCCGTTTGGAAGTAGAGGCGAAAGGCTGACTTTATTAGAAACTGCATGAGCAATGTCTGGTCGCGTGACAGTAAGGTAGATGAGGCCTCCAACGAGTCTCCGAAAAAATGTGGGATCCTTTTTTAGCATGTGAAGAATACTTCACTATGAGCTCTAAGGAGTGTCGACCCTCCCCCTATAGTATAGTAAGTAGTATGTGGCGGTAAATCGAGCAAATCAACTCAAGGGCTTCTGTTGGCTCATGATGTATGTACCCACGAGAGGTTTCTAAAACCTCAATACCGATAAAGTACCTCAAGTCACCAAGATCTTTCATTCTGAACTGTTTCTGAAGGTGTGACTTAAGAGATGAAATTCCCAAGATATCATCTCCTGGTTTCATAATGTTATCAACATAGACCAACAAAATAACCATACCAGAAGCCGTATAACGAACAAACCAAGAATGATCACACGAGCTCTGTCTGAATCCAGCTTCATTCACCATGGCCATCTTTAATTTCTCAAACCGACGCTCTGGGTGCTTGTTTGAGACCATATAAGGCTTTCTTCAATCGGAAAAAAGGGATGGATCGGAAGTCTGATAGGGCTTTAAGAGATAGGGACTCCAGCGGTAAGAAAGACTCACTCAGTGAATCGGTGGATCACACACTTGGAGACAGGGACAGGGACACGCCTGACTATTTCGAAAGTAGACAAGTGTTGAAAGAGTGAAGTCTGGGGACAACGGTAAACGTGAGGAATGGGATCTCCAAAGCTACCCGCCCTACTAAAGAAGTGAGCGAGCAAGGGACATGCCGAACACCTACCTTTCCAACTAAGTCCAACGCGAGGACCCTTTCATTGACGATGCGTTCCGTCGTCAGCAAGCGGTGGCCGACAAGGCCTTTTCCCTAACTATTTTGGGAAGCGAAGAGGACAGAAACTCGTTCGGTAATCTTCTCCCGAAGGTAGGCATTTACCCAAGGCACTGATATTCTGAGTCTCTCGATTATACTTTTTTAAATAGGGAGTTGAAGGTCTTATTCTTATGAGTGGCCTATGTGAATATGAGCCAGGAGCAAGGATTCCGGAAAGTGAATAATTCAATATTGAAAGTGAAAGTCGACGTTCCTGATATGAAAGTGAAAGTGGAGTGAAATCCGGATATGAAGGTTCAAGTCCAGTTCCAATCTGGATATAAAAGTGCTGTTCAATCGTCGAAAGTTATCTCTCTTTTGTTGTTCTCTTTTAGTCCGGTTTTCTTTTTTCTCTTTCTTTTGAGTCGGGTTCTTAAGACAGGACAGGAAATCGGGTTTTCTGAATATCTCTCTTCCGGCCTATAAAGTAAGTTAGTTCGAGATCGAAAGAGTCCCTGAGAGAGACTAGACTTCTGGTAACAGTAGGTGCGCCTTCAGTTGAGGAGAGCTGTTCACAAGCAGTGGTTATGAGCTCTTTCTTGTTCCGGTTCAGAATAGGTAATTCCTTCACTTCAGTTGCACTAGTGGATTGAATAACCTTTTCTTTAGTTCCAACAAAGTGCATGTGTTGTTGGTTAATAAAAACACGAGTTTCGATAGGCTGGAGGACTGATACTATAAGTAGGACAAACAAACGCCTTAAAAGAGAAATGAAAGGCATTTTAGCATTTTTCCACTTATCCAATTCTTGGCATTTGTATTTGAGAGAGAGAGAGCTATGCTTAGGTCAGTTCCTTCAGTAAACTTATTTGGTAAGTCAGAAGTTAACTTTAGGTAAGTAAGTAGTCCCGTAGAAAATTCATAAAACATGCGCATATCTGGCACTTGAGGAGGTCAATCTTTCATGTTGGAAGCTACTGCTAAGGTACTCCCCCTCATCTATAAAGGATAGGCAATTGAGAGAGAATAGGGCGATAGCGATAGACACAGGAACTGAAATAGACTAAAAGATGACTTCCGTAGAGGAGAGGGGAAACCCGCTTAGATAGGGCGATAGCCCGGTTTTTATTGAATATCCTTTCCTGTGCTTGTCTTGTATTGAGGTATACCGAAGATATGAGTCAAAGTAGGTAACAGAAGGGGTAGTGAGGGATTGCTTTTTTTTTTAGCAAGCTTCAAAGAGTAGGGCTTTAAAGAGTAGGCGGTTCGTATCTTTCTATGACCCCCAAGACGGAGCGAGACGGATACGCAGAGCAAGAGCTCAAGAAGTCTACCCGGGCTAGCTTCTTCATTCTTCGATCAGGGGCGGGCTTCTTCCCTTATATACGATGACATAGATAGAGCCTCCTTCTTTGATCCATTCATTGATCGACTATGAGGGGGCTGTTCGCCTTTTGAATCGACAGTAGAGTAGGTTTGATCTTGCTTTCTCAATCTTTCTCTGATCCTAGCCGTGTAGTAGATCCGGCTTTATTCGGCTAAAAAGAGGTGTGTGTGGCCGTCGTATCTGCCCGCCCCCTTCTTCATTCATCCATTTAGGTCAGAATGGATCCAGGGAACCTGGCTCGGGAACAGCTTCTTACTAGTAGGGGCTAATCACAGTAAGAGAGTCCAATCTCTGAAATAGAGCATTTTCTCTCCATAGTAGTATACTAGTAGAAGGCGTAGGTTATGACTTGATCCTTTATATCTAAAAGAAATTGTGCTAGATAAAACGATCCAGATTCCACACGTTGCTGTGGGCTGGGGAGAGAGCTGCTCTGCGAAGCTGGGCGTTCAGTGTGATTATGGAGGAACCATACTAGAAAGAGAATAGAAAGGGCCTTCAAAAAGGAGCGAGGGAGTGATGGGCAACCTTAGTCTATATGTTGCTCGTGAGCCGCCAAGTACCAGTCTCGCAACAGTACTGGCGCAAAAGGATCGGTCCTTCACTTGCGGATCGTTCGCGAGTCGAACTCGCTCTCTTGCCACGCCTTTCACTCACTCGCTTGAGTCGGACTCAATCACTCTTTTTGTTTGGAGGATCATTCGTTCTTCACTCTCTTGCTATTACCCGCAGGGAGCGCAGCAACCGACGGTGCATATTATCATATAGAAACAAGCGAAGCGTAGCGATTCGTACTACCGGAAAAGTGTCGCTAACCGGCAGGCAATAGAGTCCGCTTACGGGGTGGGGCGCAAGCAAGCGTAGCGAATCACATAGAGTTGCCCCTACCTGCCAGCGCGCGGATAGATAGGGCGGGCGAAGCGCGAAGGGATGGATGTCTGAGCGGTTGAAAGAGTCGGTCTTGAAAACCGAAGTATTGATAGGAATACCGGGGGTTCGAATCCCTCTCCATCCGCGAGGTCATAAGTTCTCTCTTGCGTTATCTATAGATAAGAACGAATCGGATCGACTCGACTGAGATGATGGATGGAATGGGTAGCTTGTGTTATGATGTAGACGGAGGTTCTTGTGTTATGATTTAGTTAGGACTTTGTCTCCCTTTCGTTATCTTCCGCTCCCCTTGTATAGGTTGGGGAAGGGCCGGGTGGATGACCTTTGGGAGCTAAGTCGAAGATCTCGGTGGTCTTGTGAGTGGTTGATAAACTGCGATTGTTCTTTAGGAAGTCCCAACGCTGTGAGGCTTAACAGACAAAGAAAACGGTGGATACTTCCATTGGGTAGAAGGTGACGACCCTAATGAATCGACTATGAAGGTGGCTGTTAGCTACATCAGCGCTCAAATTCCTTCATCGTTATTGCCCTGCCTTCTATGATCAACCCCTGGCACATTTAGGTTTTGATCTGAGGCCATCCTGGTCTGCAGGACCCAACACAAGTATTCATCCTTTTAAAGATGAAAAAGGTGTTGCCGAAAGCTTACCCTCTTCCACACGGATGCTACAGCCGCTATCACTTTAGCTGCTGGAGGGGAATGGAAGAGTTCGCCTCTCGACATCTTGTTTGGTAAACGGGATTTTTACCCAGGCGCCGTAGTGTTGCCTAACCGTTCGGCCGGAGATGTCGGATGCGAGATCTTTAGCTACTTGTATCGATTTGCCACAGTGTGGTTAGATACAATGCGCTGGCAGGATGGGAGTTAATTAAGGTCGAGGGAGCAGGGAAGAGTTTGTTATTCGCTATTGGCTTGGTACGGCCTATACATGATTGGGCCATGACGGTTTTGGCAAGGTCTTGAATGGATGGTACCTATAACCAGACCCAACCGTTGCAGTATTTTAGAGGAAAGATAAAATGATGATCTTTTGATCATCATTTTAGAGGAAAGATAAAATGATGATCTTTTGAAAGGCTGCTACTTAAGCTGCCTGAGCTAACCCAACAGCAAGCCGAGCAGCTAGAAATGCCTGAGCTGTTTACAATGTTGTTGCCGAGCGTCAACATGGACAAGAATTTCCTGAGCAAGTGGAGGCTAAAGAAGTCAGTGTTGTTGGCTGAGCCGTATCTTGCTACCTCCAATCCCTCATTAGGAATTATTGCTACCCACTGCTACTGTTTATGCTTATGCTACCATTGGTGCCTCTGCTTCCCGTGCTTCTTCAACAGGCAGATTGCTTGAGTTGTTAGCCCTTGTGTGGAATCAAACTCCCGATAGCCTGACAGGTTTGCCTTATTTTCTTTCTGGGGAATGCTTGACTCTAAAATCGGGTTATGGCGAGTCCTATCTCAATCTTTTCCTCACAAGGCCTATATAAATCTCTCTATCCCGGTCCCGGCTTTGGCTAATAAAGCGAATGCTTATCTTTCCAACTTGTTAGGAGTAGGGGCTTTCAACTTCTTCCCGTCGGAATCTCCACTCAGTATAAAATATTTATTATTCGGCCGGCTTTCCACCTTTCTATTCACGAAGCTATTACACAATCAAAGCCGAATGAGCGAAGAAAATGTTTTTTTTTCATCGGGCCAGAGAAAGCAATTTCTTTCTCTATAAGCTTCAATGGTGCGAAGGGGAGCGAGCAGAAGAAAGGGCCTTTTTTTATTCGATTCTATCGATTGGTTTTCAGCAGAGTGGGCCGGACTATTCCATCTTTCTTTTTTCTTTGCGTAGGGCCTTTTAGCTAGCAGGCTTAGAGAAAGGGGTGACTTCATTTTCCCTTTCGGGTAGCGCGAGTGAAAATGCCAGCTCCAGAACAAGGGACAGAGAAGGCACATGTTAAAGTGCCAGTTGAGTTAAAGCTTTTCGTATCGGGAACAAGGCTAGACAACAGAATATAGTGTGAAACTTTTTGATTGCTATTGTGCTTTTTCTTTCGGTACCACTTCAACCACAATCAAGATAAGTGAACGATGTCCCTGCCAAACCAACCCAGAATAAGAAGGCAGATTAGTAGGCGAACTGGAACTCGAACTTGAACCAGAACTAGAAGATGCGCTTGAGCAGTAAAGAAGCGGTCAAAGGAAGAGGAAAAGGTATTCCATTCCTGTGTTTACGGGGGCTGTGTTTAAAAAATTCAAAGAGTTTTTAGCGTTTATCCGAATGAGAGTTCAACGATCCTTTGATGGAGACCACTTACCTGTGAAGCCTTTAGCTAAGACTCGGTAGTCCAACCTGCCACAGTCCAATAGCTGTTAGTAGCCAATAAGCAAGGATTTCCCTATCTGAGAATTTAAAGTCAAAGGGGGTCCACCACTATTCAGTGCAGAAAGAAGGACTTTCTCTGCGACTCTGAGCTCGAAAAGAATAACTTTATCTCATTAAAGAATGGTTTCCCATACTTAACTTGTATGTTCTCCATGAATCGGGCTTGACAGCAAGGGGCAGCCTAATAAGAAAGGGTAAGAAAGGGAAGGAAGACCTTTTTTAGGTTCAGCAAGGGGGGGCTGTTCGCCTTAACTACTTAAGTACCAAAGGCTGCTTTCGGTTTCATAAGAGGAGGAACCAAATTACAGAGAAGGAAGGATGTTGACGGCCAGCTATTGAATGAGGTATTTTCACTCGAAATCCCCCTCTCCAAGAAACTGATAAACTCGGAGTTTAGTTGCCCTTAAACATAAGAACACAGGTGGGAACTCCTAAGAAGGCCCGGGAACTTACCGATGTTTAAAAAAAAGAAACTTAGGCTTATCGAACTAAAAAGTGGCTATGTGAGATTCAAGTTTACCGATCGAAGCCTTATACTGTAAAATAAATACTATGTGAGAGCTTGCCGCAGACTCATAGGTATCCACCTTCCTCACAAGCCAGAGAACGGGACTCCATTTCCCCCAAACCCTTCTCTCCTAACTTCCCTCTGAACGGGAAACATTCTTACCGCGCCTGTAAGCTAGAATAGGAATGATTTCGAAGGTAGACTATGGATCGCGGGGTGGGGAAGAGGAATCGACGAAGAATCCAGGAAAGAGCAGCGAAGGAACGTGACGAGCAAATTCTCGTCTCGAGATGTTAGAAGGTGCAAAATCAATAGGTGCCGGAGCTGCTACAATTGCTTCAGCCGGAGCTGCTGTCGGTATTGGAAACGTCCTCAGTTCCTCGATTCATTCCGTAAGTAACTTAGTGCTTTAAGGACGACGAGTCACGCCCTGTAAGGTAAGACCGTCAATCATCGGTTCAATTCCGCTCGTACCCTTTTTCTTTGCTTGACTCTTGTGAAACGATGAATGAACACCGGCCGTTTGTTAGGATCTTCTCGCCGTAACCAGTAATAGAAAGAAAAGAAGAGAGACGAGAGGATCAGCGTAGATAGAGTGGCGTCAATCATCATTTCGGTGTTCGGTACTGGAAAATCGTCCTTTGAGCATACCCTGTTGAGATCCCGGAAGTCAATGCACACTCTTTTCTGACCATTTTTCTTTCTTACCGGCACAATATTGGAGATCCAGGTCGGATATTTTTCTTCCTGTATAAAAAAAGTCCACGTCGAACCATTTGTCGACCTCAACGCAGACCTGATCTTCAAGTTCTTGGCGCATTTTCCTAGGTGGCTGTTTGTATGGCTCTTGGTTTGAGGGCAACCCTAGCCTGTGTACTGCAATCTTAGGGTCCAATCCCGGCATCTGCTTGTAGTTCCAGGCAAAACAATCTTTGTTCCGTATCAATAGTGCAATGTACTGTTCTATTTCCTCATAAGTGAGTTCCTTGCTGAGGTATGTGAACTCTTGATTTTATTCAATGCCCAGATTAATTTCTTCTAGCTCGTCAATCGTGGACTTGGTTTGGTAGTACCGTCATCCAACTTTTCTGGTGTAGGCATAACTTCAATGTAGTCTTCTGGGATTTCATCGTCCTTCGTGTCTGAAGTAAAGTAGAGGCTTCATTCGAATTGTCGAGCACAGTCGTCATATATACGGTAAGAATCTCTATTCCAGCTTCTAGGTCGACCTCTCTCTTTTTGCCTGGATAGCCTAACCTTTTGGTGTTGAGCTTGCCATTCTTGTCAGGTATCCTGTTTTTCGGGTTATAACATAATATCTAATCTTTCTTCCTCAGACTCTTGGGAACCTTCTGAGGTAAGTGCCCTTGCTGTATTTGCTTCTTGATATAAGGGCTCAGACCATCCATAGCTTCATAGGGAACGTCTTCCATTGGATCTTTTTCATCGAACTCCGAGAAGAGACACTCAAACCCGGTCGTTGACCCTTTCTGATCTTCGGCTTATAGAAGACTTTATTTTTTTTCTTCGAGCCTGGATAGCATACTAAAAAGGTCCTCAGGGACTGAACGGCATTCACCTGGTATTGAATCAATTCTTTTGTGAGATCCTCTGGTACGGTGATAAGGTTGATTGTTGATGTTTTCCATTTTTCGTAGATTCATCTTTTCAAAACCATTAATTCTGACCTTTCTCTCTCTTTTATATTTTATTTGTCTGATAATCGAGTTGGATTTTCATCTCCTCCTTGTCAAGATCCAATCCATGATCCTCGGCAAGGGACTCCACTTCTTATTTTATAGGCTCGGGTGGGCAGGGGGGATCCTTTTCACAATAATCTTATCTCTTTTAGACTCCATTTCTATGGGTAACATGATGGTGCCGTCAGGAGCTTCCGGCGCATCAAGCGCGGAAGCGAACGAAAACCAAGAACCAAATCATCCGGCTCCTTTCATAGAAGGAGAAGGTGCCCAACCAGTAGGAGTAGCTCTGCCTGCGGAAAGCGTGGCGAGTAACCATTCTGGCCAAGCCTTTTTGGATGCGCCGGGTCTTCAAGAAGGAGACCAGGAGTCTAATAATATAGGCAATGGCCAAATCGAACAGGAAGGACAAGAAGCTGCTTTAAACCAAAGAGAGGACCTCTTAAACGAGGTTCGTAACCTCAATCAAATTCTACAAAATCTTTTTCATGCAAGCGGGGATCCGATGAGAGACTCGTCCGCTATCTTTGATGTGACCAGTCGTCTTTTGGACAATTCTCTCGATAGAAATAGGATAGAACAAGTTGTTCAAGATTTGAATCAGTTCGGAACTCAAAGCCAGTGGTTCGCGGACGCACTGCGAATCAAGCATGAAGTGGATCAAGATTTATATTTGGATCCGGACTCCTCGGATAGTGATCTTTAGAAAGAAAGTACAGATGCTAATTTATATATATTTTATTACAATATTGTTCTATATAAGAGGGCCGCCATGTATTTATTGTTTAACTCTTTCGATAAGGCAGGTTTTGTGTGATAAGTATCTCCTTACTACACGAGCTCGTAAGTCAAGCACGGAACGAGCCTTGTCTACGAAGCTTCGCTTCCTCGTCTTGCTTGCTTCTGGCGAAGCTTAACGCACTATAACATAGGCATTATGGTATGGTAGGAAGGCCGACCACTACATAGGAGCGATAGCGAAGCCAAGCCGTATAAAGGCGAGCAGCCCTTATAGCAATAGCAAACGGCCTACTTATAGCCCTTTTTTTTTCCCTTTCTTCGGGGACTTCAACGGGCCTTACAAGCTCATAAAATGTCAATTCTTAAACCAAGAGACCAGAGCTAGTGACCAAGAAAGACCCAAATCAAATAGAGAAAGAACGGAATTCATTCGAACCTACTTTCATAAAATCATCAATCGAAGATCTGATCAGATCTCGTGAATAAGGATTTCGTGGATGGATGGAAGGACCAGCTACAAAGAGAAAATTGTCTTCTATATACTTTATGACTTATGGCAGGATATCAATCTATCGAATTCGAGGTAGATCCCAGAGCGAGCAGCAATTGCAAAAGATATAACAAGAGGGGCCGGATCTCTTTTAACAGTAAAAAGCTCGAAGCGAAAGAGGGCCGGAAAGGATCCGTAATTTAAAATGATTGCACTCGCAGCATTGACCAGAAATGTGGTAGACCAAAGAATAAGCTAAGCGGACAAGAAGAAATCCTTTCCCTCAGATCACATTAGCACTTGAGCTCAGAACATTTTGGGGAGAAGAAAGACTCACAAGGCGGTTGGGCGAGGTGCATCTAGAAAAGTTTACCACATTTGAAGGGACTACTGGTAATCTATGATAAGGGCTTTAACCGGGCTTCTTCCTGAAGAGATATTTGGCCTTAAGACGATCACAACCTATGGAGAAAAATAAACGAGGAAGACAGGCAAGCAGAGATGGAAGTAGAGAGCTAACCTAAGCACAGGAAAAGATCCATTGAAAGAAGGGATTTGGGGAGGGAATGGGAGGAATGAGTACAAATAGTGAGTGTCACGTAGTAAAGAGCGATCAGACGTATTTCTATTTCAGACGGGACGAGAACCAATTAGCATTAAGCAAGAGGCAAGGGAAACAGCAGGATTAGTAGGTTTTTTCTTGCTTAGCAGAGGATCAATGTGAAAGAAGAGCTAACCGGAAAACACAGGCAATTCAAACCAACATAGAAAAAAGAAGAATTGCAAGAAGGGGATTTGCTCAAAGCAAAGGAGGAATCAAAGGCATTCGCAAACTAACTGATCTATAACAGAAGTAACATCCGTGAGAGAGGAAGCAAGAGTCGCAGCAAGAACAACAAAGAATTCTTTATAAACCGAAATCGAGGGACGTGCCAATTTCCCATGGAATTGTTCTCTTGATGACGCTCGGGCTCCCTTTGTGCTACAGAAGATGAAATTTTTTTACATTTTTTTAAGAATAAAAAGACTTCTTCTTATTAGTTATATAGGAATACGTTCTCCTCTAACTACGCTCGGGCTCCCCCCTGGACCCCCCGGGGAATCCCTTCACTGCTGGAAGATAGAGAATAAATTACCCCCTTTTTTATAAAAAAAGAAAGCGAGACTCCTCCAACAGCCGCAGCCTCCCATGTGGCGCACCCGGAACAGCATCCATTAAACGAAAAAGCGAAGCGATGCGCCGGGCTATAAGATAAGATGCAGCTGTTGTACTACTTGACTGGTAAGAAAGAGCTGCAGTAAGAACTGGAAGACTGTTGTATGTACTGTGACCCTCTCTTCCGCTGGTAACTTGCACAGAAAGGCCGACGCAACCTTTCTTTCGGTTTTCACATCTACTCTCTTCGTGTAGGGTAATAGCGGCAGGGCAAGATCATTCCGGCACAGCTTAATCTGGTTTGCGGCTCTATTCAAAGACTAAGCGAGATCTCGAGAAGTGGTGTCTGTACTGTAGCCTGTTGATCGGCTTTCTCCTATCTGTTCTTCCGAACAGTTCTAGAAAAAGGGTGGGCCTATTTCCAATTCTTTTTGCCTGAGAGCTTGTTTGTGCGGGCTCATGTCCGTATTTCCGTACTTTCATCTCATTCCCTTCCTCTATATGCTCTTCTCTTTCCTTTCCTTTCTTTCTTTTGTCGCTGTTTCCATACAAGGAGTTTCAAGGTCCAATTGAACTCGAGGACCTTGACGAGAAAAGGCTTATGGCACAACAAAATCTCGAGATGTATCAGCAAAAAATGGAAACTGCCTTCAAAAAAAGGTAAGACTCCGGTCATTCAAAAAGGGGGATTCGGTCCTTATGGTTCGAACGCAAATTGTTGTCACCCGGAGGACAAAACGAAAATTGGAACCTTAGTGGGAAGGACCTTACGTCATTGAAAAGGTCTATTCCAATGGAACATATGTTTTGATAACCAAAGATGGTGAAAGAATAATCCCTCCCACCAATGCAAGATTCTTGAAAAAAGACTACCAAAAAAAGAAAAAAAAGAAAGAAAGCCCGGCTCAAGCCAGCTGAATAAGGTACTGCTTGCTCCCGCTTACTTTCGATTCCGATTTCTAATAGAATTCGAAGGAGGTAAGGGATTGGGATTAGGACGGACACACTCAGATTTTTGGGTTGAAACTCAGGGACGGACAGAGACAAGACGTTGAGTTGAATAGCGAAACTAATGGACTATGCGAACTTATATAGTTTAGCATAAACTCAGAGCTTGCATAGCTTGGTTAGGAAGGAGAGTAGAGTTGAAACTAATGCTCGAGAGACCTTTGCCTGCTCCAGCTCCATAACCTTCTCCAGTGCCTGTTCCCTTTGCGTTCTTGCGTGTAGTCTCAAAAGGCTTGCTCCTGTACTCGCCTCTTACCGACGAATATACTTTTTTACCGACGGAAAGAGTTGAACGACGAAAAGAGACAGTTGCCCGAAAAAGAGGGATTTACCAAGACGAGGCACCATCCGGTCACTCTGTGTGATCGGGGGTGGAGGAAGATACTTTCTTTACTCGCGTGGTCTGAGCACCTTGCAAGGATCGTGTCCAAAGAGGCGACCTCAGTGGCACGTCGATCCAAAAGAAAGACTTTTTTATTGAGGTGAACCTCATATTTCTGGCATGCAGTAGTAGGTCATGCCCTTAAATATAGAAAGATCTTGGTCTGGTAAGCCAAGCGCCACCCCCCTGGAATTAAACTTCCGTGATAGGGCGAGGCGAAGCACACCTTAAGGTTAGTTGGTTATCAGCTTTCCTTACGTAAGTAACTTAGTGCAAAAGCTTAGTTTATACATAAGGAAAACATGATAACTAAACTAACAAACCGCTCGTTATTTAACAAAATTTTAGCTTAGGTGTGCGTTCGTGGCGCCGAGACTTCAAAGTTTCGGGTCGCATCTTCTTTCGAAGATTCAATTATGCGCCTATGGTTCCTTAACCAAGGAGAGGTCTATTGCCTCATACCTCTTTGTGAGGTGCTTGCTACGGTTTAAGAAAAAGGCTGGGTGGTTGTCGACAGGATTGTATTTAAAGTCATCAAATGTTTCTTGGATTAGATATTATGCACAATCCTTCAATAAGCACTCACCTCTTCCTTATCCCCTTTCCCTGACAAGGACAGGGATCCCTGGATGCATCCCTTCCTTTCAATTTAGGTTGATTGCACGTCGGGATGAGCGGGCTGATAAGCTCGTGAAGTTTTACCTATTTTTGTTTGCCATCTATAAACTGATACTGGTTGTTAAAAAGACAGATTACCAGTATTCGTCTATAGTGACAGACAATGATTGGAGAAACTTAAAGAGTTTGTTAGACCGTCTTCCTGAAGAGTTGCCTGACCTGAACATAGGGCGCTGGCTTTTACAAGACCATTCCTCTTAAAACAGGGTGGTCTTGGACACCTATGTGGACCTCTTCATCAGTTCCTTATAAGTACGTACGAGGGAACTTGAATCTTCCTTTCTTCCGGTGCTTTAGGAATATATTTTCCGTCAGTCTCTGGGATCGTGCGTATTAGGTTTAGCAAGCGAATGGGGGTATCCAGATCGGATTACCTGGCCGTTTGCTAAGTCGGCAACTTCGTGGGCGTCTCTATACATAGAGCCTTTATTCGCTTTGTTCTCACCGAAGAAAATCATTTATCCTGGTGAGGAGGAACCTGACGAAGACACTTTCCCTTTTGATCGGTATCAACCGGTCCCTAGAGAAAGTCGTTTTACTGAGGCAGTCCGGTTCTTAACAGGACTGTTGACTGAGGTATATTCTGTATGCCGAAGTCGCTTTGCTGTTAAACTGGATGAGGATTCAATGATCTCTATGTACCCTCCAGGGAGGCTTGGGTTTAAGGTGGAAGGTGCTGGGAAGGTGCGAGTATTCGCTATTCCTAACGCCTTAAATGAAAGCAGGCACTACTTCGTCTCGCCCATGATTGGTGTATGTCGATCTTAAGGAAAATCCCACAAGATGGAACTTTCGATCAACCTGCACCTCTGCGCTGGTTGAAGGGTTGCATGAAGGTAAGATCTTATGATTTATCTTCTGCAACTGACCGCTTTCCTCTTAAGTTCCAGAGGACAGTGATCGAGTGTTTGTTTAACAAGGTAGTCGCTTGGGTTGAGTCCGGATTACAAGTCAAATGTATTTCGGGCTTCTAACTCAGCAGAAGGCTACTTTCAGTTTTTCCGTTTTACAACGGATCAACCCTTGGCCTTGGGCTTCCTATCATCCTGGCCGTTATTCTCATTGTGCCACCACATTACTTGTGTGGCTCAGTGCGGATGCGGTCTACCCTGGCAGGAGATTTGTAAAATACTAGCTTCTCGGTGATGATATTGTCATCGGGGATTAGCGAGTGGCGGAGCATTATCGCTCATTCATGCAAGAGATTGGGGTTCAGATTTCCTTAGCGAAATCATTAGTCTCGAGATCTTTTTGCAAGGAATTTGCTAAACGTTTCCTAATCCATCGGGTGTCTAAGGATATTAGTCCTGTCAACGTGAAGATGGTAAGAGCGGCCAACTAATCGGTTGGTTTGATGCCGTTGATGTTCAATCTTTTTTGCTTGCGCACGTCCTTTCGACTGCGCGGCGCTGGGTTTCGTACGTATTGTGCTGGAGACCTGAAAAGGTTAATAGTGACTTCTCACGGCATTGGAAACGCCATCAACTAATTGCTTATTTACCTAGCGTAGACCTATGACTTTCTTGGTTTGGTTGGCTTATTGGTCTT